ACCTATCACGAATGATATTGATTTAACTCTAAGAGAAAGTTCTAATGATCTCGATGTAACTCAAAAATACAGGCATCTCTGGGTTCAGTGCGAAAATTGTTATGGATTAAATTATAAGAAATTTTTTAAGTCAAAAATGAATATTTGTGAACAATGTGGATCTCATTTGAAAATGAGTAGTTCAGATAGAATTGAACTTTCGATTGATCCAGGCACTTGGAATCCTATGGATGAAGACATGGTCTCTGTAGATCCCATTGAATTTCATTCAGAGGAGGAACCTTATAAAGATCGTATTGACTCTTATCAAAGAAAGACAGGATTAACCGAGGCTGTTCAAACAGGTACAGGTCAACTAAATGGTATTCCCGTAGCAATTGGAGTTATGGATTTTATGTTTATGGGGGGGAGTATGGGATCCGTGGTAGGAGAGAAAATTACCCGTTTGATCGAGTATGCTACCAATCAACTTTTACCTCTTATTCTAGTGTGTGCTTCTGGAGGAGCACGCATGCAAGAAGGAAGTTTGAGCTTGATGCAAATGGCTAAAATATCTTCCGCTTTATTTGATTATCAATCAAATAAAAAGTTATTTTATGTATCAATCCTTACATCTCCTACTACTGGCGGAGTGACAGCAAGTTTTGGGATGTTGGGCGATATCATTATTGCCGAACCCAATGCCTACATTGCATTTGCGGGTAAAAGAGTAATTGAGCAAACATTGAATAAGACAGTACCTGAAGGTTCACAAGCGGCTGAATATTTATTCCATAAGGGCTTATTCGATCCAATCATACCACGTAATCTTTTAAAGGACGTTCTGAGTGAGTTATTTCAGTTCCATGCTTTCTTTCCTTTGAATCAAAATTGAATCAAGTAGAAAGTATACTTTTTTCGGGTTCATCGCTATTCCTGATTACTAACCAGGAAACCTCTATAAACAAGATAAAAGAGGGAATTTTTTCTTACGCAAAATAAAGCAAGAAGGCAAATAAAAGGAAATCCGAATTATAATGATTATAAGATATCTTTATAACAGGTACAAATATTAAATCGAGGTATTCATTCTATGACAACTTTCAACAACGTACCCTCTATTTTTGTGCCTTTGGTGGGCCTAGTTGTTCCGGCAATTGCAATGGCTTCTTTATCTCTTCATGTTCAAAGAAACAAGATTTTTTAGATCCCTTTTTAGATCGAATGGGCCCTATCCTATCTATTTATTAGATTTTTTTTCAAGGCTTAGACTTGGATCATAACACGGATATCTATTTAGTAGAATATGGTATAACATGAGGTTTCCTCCGAGCATAAAGGATACATAAATGAAAGGGTTTTTATGTATGCGTAAACATGATAGCTGTGTAAATGAATTACAGCTATTTAAAAATAGATTGGAAACAAGGGGGTTCCTGAAAGAAATCTAAAGTAAATGTAGCTATCACTGAATCCATATATATGTAGATATCTATAGGATCATATGAAGAAGATGGTATGCTTTTAGATCTAATCAATTTCGATCTAAGCAATTCAATGAATTATTCCTAAGGGTTCACTTCCGAATAGTACTAGTTGATGAGAGTTACTTCGTAAATTAAAAAAGTAAAATTTTGGTTATTCTCCCAATTCCAATAAAATACAATTGTATCTAGTATGAGTTGTCGGTCAGAACGTATATGGATAGAGCTTATAGTGGGGTCTCGAAAAACAAGTAATTTATGCTGGGCCTTTGTACTTTTTTTAGGTTCATTAGGGTTCTTATTGGTTGGAACTTCTAGTTATCTTGGCCGGAATTTGATATCTTTATTCCCTTCTCAGCAAATCGTTTTTTTTCCACAAGGGATCGTGATGTCTTTCTATGGGATTGCAGGTCTCTTTATTAGCTCTTATTTGTGGTGCACAATTTCGTGGAATGTGGGTAGTGGTTACGATCTATTCGATAAAAAGGAAGGAATAGTGTGTATTTTTCGTTGGGGATTCCCTGGAAAAAATCGTCGTATCTTCCTCCGATTCTTTATGAAAGATATTCAATCCCTCAGAATAGAAGTGAAAGAGGGTATTTATGCTCGTCGTGTCCTTTATATGGAAATCAGAGGTCAGGGGGCTATTCCCTTGACTCGTACTGATGAGAATTTGACTCCACGAGAAATTGAGCAAAAAGCGGGTGAATTGGCCTATTTCTTGCGTGTACCCATTGAAGTCTTTTGAAATGAATAATGCTTTCGGGAAAAATAACAAAAGAATTCCCCATTTTTCTATAATATAGCTTAACCGACGAAACTCTTTTGTCAGCAAAAATTTTATGCATATGTAAATCAATCCATTGAACTTAATTGACTAAAGTAACAAAACAAGTATCAAATCGAAAATGGGGCTTATAGATCAAAACATTTCGGAAAAATCAAATAAAAAAAGAAAGCCTTTCTTTTTTTATTTGATTTGTGAAATATTTGCTATTTTGATAGAAAGGGATTTCTTTCATCTCGAAATCCGAATAATATGCAGCTCGTTGGGGTATTCATCGAAAAGAGGTAATTGCTTCGAATTTGAGCAATTGAGCTATCTGTAAAGAATATTTTGTTTCGTCATTCGAATTTTAAGTGTACTTTAATTAATTCAATTTCTGTATTCTTTCTAAATTCATAAGCTAAACACTGAATTAAAAATAAAAAATCAGGGAAGAGGGGATGCCTTGATACCTTGGAATAAAACTTATGCTTGATAGAAATATTAGATCGTATGGAATCGAAGACCAAGGTGGGTTGATTAAAAATTCACAGACGAAAAAAATGGCAAAAAATAAAGTGTTCACTCCCTTTCTATATCTTGCATCTATAGTATTTTTGCCCTGGTGGGTCTCTCTCTCCTTTCAAAAAAGTCTAGAATCTTGGATTACTAATTGGTGGAATACTAGAGAATCCGAAACTTTTTTGAATGATATTAAAGAAAAAACTATTCTCGAAAAATTCATAGAATTAGACGAACTCTTCCTCTTGGAAGAAATGATAAAGGAATACCCGGAAACACATTTACAAAAGCTTCGTATCGCAATCCACAAAGAAATGATCAAATTGATCAAGATGTACAATGAGGATGGTATCCATATGATTTTCCAGTTCTCGACAAATATAATCTATTTCCTTATTTTAAGCGGGTATTCTATTCTAGGTAATCAAGAACTTCGTTTTCTTAATTCTTGGGTTCAAGAATTCCTATATAACTTAAGTGACACAATAAAAGCCTTTTCTATCCTTTTATTAACTGATTTATGTATAGGATTTCATTCACCCCACGGTTGGGAACTAATGATTGGTTCTATCTACAAAGATTTTGGATTTACTCATAATGATCAAATTATATCTGGTCTTGTTTCCACTTTTCCAGTCATATTAGATACAATTTTAAAATATTGGATCTTCCGCTATTTAAATCGTCTATCGCCCTCACTTGTAGTGATTTATCATTCAATAAATGACTGAAAAATGATCCACTGCCCAATTTGTTACTTTGCACATAAGCAAAACGCTCAAAATCATACTTATTTTTTCTTTTTCTACCCATACAGAGGTTTTTTTTTATCTTTCTGATATTCCAGTAACAATTTTTCAGTAAATAGCAGAATCAGGGATAGGGAACTATATTAGCGACCTACCTAATTTTATTGTAGAAATTTTTTGAATCAACTATTAACTATTGGACCATGCAAACTAGAAATACCTTTTCTTGGATAAAGGAAGAGATTACTCGAGCTTTTTCCGTATCGCTCATTATATATATAATGACTTGGGCATCCATTTCAAATGCATATCCCATTTTTGCACAGCAGGGTTATGAAAATCCACGAGAAGCAACTGGACGTATTGTATGCGCCAATTGCCATTTAGCTAACAAGCCTGTGGATATTGAGGTTCCCCAGGCAGTACTTCCCGATACTGTATTTGAAGCAGTTGTTCGAATTCCTTATGATAAGCAACTGAAACAAGTTCTTGCTAATGGCAAAAAAGGCGCCTTGAATGTTGGGGCTGTTCTTATTTTACCTGAGGGATTTGAATTAGCCTCCCCCGATCGTATTTCGCCTGAGATGAAGGAAAAGATGGGGAATTTGTCTTTTCAGAACTATCGACCTACTAAAAAAAATATTCTTGTGATAGGGCCTGTTCCTGGTCAGAAATATAGTGAAATCACCTTTCCTATTCTTTCCCCCGACCCTACTATTAAGAAGGACGTTCACTTCCTAAAATATCCCATATATGTAGGCGGGAACAGGGGAAGGGGTCAGATTTATCCTGATGGGAGCAAGAGTAACAATACAGTTTATAATGCTACAGCAGCGGGTATAGTAAGCAAAATTATACGAAAAGAAAAAGGGGGGTACGAAATAACCATAACCGATGCATCGGATGGACGCCAAGTAGTTGATATTATACCTCCAGGACCAGAACTTCTTGTTTCAGAGGGTGAATCTATCAAATTGGATCAACCATTAACGAGCAATCCTAACGTGGGTGGATTTGGTCAGGGGGATGCGGAAATAGTACTTCAAGACCCAGTACGGGTCCAAGGTCTTTTGTTCTTCTTCGCATCAGTTATTTTGGCACAAATCTTTTTGGTTCTTAAAAAGAAACAGTTTGAGAAGGTTCAATTGTCCGAAATGAATTTCTAGATCTACGGATTTATTAAACAAGCTCGTAAAAAGAATAAAGTTTTTCTTGACAATTAAATTATATATGATCAAAAAAATGATGAAAAGACTTTTTTCTTTTGGTTATATTTTTTTCTACCAGATTTAAAAAATGACCTGTGCCCCCTTCCTGGTCATAGTATGGATATTGTAAAAAAGACTATTTTACAATATCCATTTCATTTTATCCCCCCTTTTTTTAAAATCAAAATTTGAATATTGTGATTATGGCACTATTGCTAAATGAAAATGTTCTAGAATGCATCAATAGTTTTCTATTCTAATAAGATGAAATTTGACTAGATACTAAGTATAA